ATACGTTCACGGATAATATTACTAATTTCGTCGGCTCTAATGGTTACCATGAGTATTTCTGACTTCGTTTTTGAAAAAAAAAATAATACCTAGAGTAGAAGGACTAATTAGTTATTTCTTTCATCGCCCCCAACACGCCAATATTGGCACTGATGGTACGTAAATGTAACTCGTTGTTCAAACAACTACTCAAAGTTCCTAGAGCCCCCTGTAAGGCTTGTTGGAAAACCCGTTGTCGGACTTGATTAATCGCCCTTTGTTGTTCAAAATGAATAGTTTCATTTTTGTAATTTTCTAGTTGTTCCAAAGTCTTAGAAATGGAATTCAGAAAATTCAATTTTTCCCGCTCTATCTCAGAGTATCCATTGACTCGAAACTGATCTGCGTCCATTTCCACTTTTCGTAAGCGAGCCCGGGCCTTTTCCAGCTGTTCAATGGCCCCCTCACGCAGTTCTTCTGAATTTCTAATAGTATTCAAGATCCTCTGTTTTCGATTATCTAATAAATCACTTAATGAAAGTAGATTCTCTTTCCATTCATTTAAAAACTTCCATGATCCCTTCCCGAACCAAACATGAATCTTTCGATTCATTTGGCTCTCACGCTCAATTACTTATGGTAAATCCCTATTTTTGAATGTAATGAGCCTATCCTCTATTCTCTCTTCATATCATATTCCAAAATAAAAATATCAAAACTAATCACTAATCCAAAAACAAAAAAGTTGGAGGACTCTTCTGACCAAACAAAAATCTGTAATTGTCAGCAAAGTTGTTTCTTTTTTTTTTAATCCAAAAATAAAAAGGGGTTTCTTCCTTTCTACACAATACATAGGTCGTCGATTCAGCATTGGATAAAAGGGGGATTTCGTTCCAATTTTGCTAATAAGCGGTTCAAATAATTTTATCCATATGAGTGTTCTATATCGATCAATTATCAATTATTCATTTTGAAAGCATCTCTCTATTACTATTAATATAGTGGTAGAAAGAGTACCATGCTGCGTCTGGACTTCAAACGATTTAGCTTTAACCATGGTTAATGGTCCCACATTATTGGTTGATAGAGAATCAAAGTGGATTTACCAACGACTCACGAAATGCTATGGTTCTTACATATGATTTAATTTATTTATTCAGAAGTAATTCGTTAGATCATGTACCTCTCTTTCCTAGTTATAACGGAAAAAGTACAGCTGGTTGGATCCAGCCTATTCTTGAAATAAACAACTCGCACACACTCCCTTTCCAAAAAAGATCAATACCCCAAGCACTACACTTAGATTTATTAGATTTGTTGCTAAAATATCGGTATTAAACCCGAAACTCCCGGCGGACGGCCAGTGGCCCAAAGAAACGAAAGAATCGGTTACATTTTTCATACGATCTCCTCTTATAGATAGACTAAAAAAAAAAAAGAACTCTGTTCTTTTTGTATCGCCCTACCCCCTTTCTTTTTTATATAGAACTTTTCCTATTTCAAAATCGAATCCTTTTTGACTCGATTTTGAAATGGTGAATTACCCCCTTTATCGAAACACTTACTAAAAAAAGGGGGGTTCCTTGGACTACGAGCGGGAAGGATTAAAGGAAGTCGGTATCGGTATGATGCTAATTCCTCATCTGCAAATCAGTCCTTCCCATGGATTATTTTCTCAACGACTAAGTAATTGTAGAAATGAAATCTTGATATAATTCGAAAAAGCAAATGACAGATTCAAGGCAATAAAATATGCAAAAATGCCATTTTTCATATTTCTATTTCTAAGATTAAACAAAAGGATTCGCAAATAAAAGTGCTAATGCTACAACCAGGCCATAAATTGTTAAAGCTTCCATAAAAGCTAGACTAAGCAATAAAGTACCTCGTATTTTTCCCTCCGCCTCGGGCTGTCTCGCGATACCTTCTACAGCTTGACCCGCAGCAGTACCTTGACCAACTCCAGGTCCAATAGAAGCAAGCCCTACAGCCAATCCAGCAGCAATAACGGAAGCGGCAGAAATCAGTGGATTCATGATAAGTTCCTCATACCAAAAAAAAGAAATGGTTAATGATACAATCAGCCGATGAATTCTAACTTAATTAGTCCACCGCTAACAATTCATCCAGTCGAAGTAACTACAAACTTCGAATTGAAGTAATAATATATTATTCAATGATCAAAACTACTTTACTTCGATCTATCTTTTTTAGTTCCTATCGACAAAGTTTTTTCGAATCCGTACGACTTTCATTCGTCCATTTCTTTGTTCCGAACCATTCTTTGAATTCTTCGACCTTTTTCTGGATTTCGTCCGTTTATTCATTCAACTCACAGTCCCAGAGGGGGCGGAAGGACTTCTATTGGAATTCCCGTCGAAATTTCTATTCTAGTACTATAGTAGTAGGGCAATATCTTTAGTTCATATAGAACTAGTCAATATCTAATATCACATATACATGTCTTTCTTCCATAACGTAAACCCACTCTTCATTCATCTGAGATTCAATCGGATTCGAG